AAAATTTATACAATAAAATTAGGCAGGTCCCTAGTCTAGTATAGTTCCCTATCTATGATTCTGCTATTTACTAAAATCATTTTAATGGAATATTGGAGGAATCGAATCCCTTGTATGAGTAGAAAGAATAAGTACAGTTTTGAATTGAATGTTTTTCTTATGTACAAAGTAACACCCAACCATTAGAATTGGATCAGTGAAGCATTTTTCAGTCATTCATTGAATGATAAATCACTACAAGTGAGGGAGATACACGATTTAAATAACGGAAGATCCAATATTTTAAAATTGTATCTAGAATGACCGGAAAGGTAGAAACGAGACCAGATATAATTTGCTCATAATGAGCAAATCCAAAATCTTTGTAGACAGAGCCAATCATTAGTTCCCAACCGTGGGGCGAATGGAATCCTATACATAAATCGGTTAATAAAAGAATGGAAAAAGCTTTTATTGTGTCGCTTAAGTTATATAGAAATTCTTGAACCCAAGAGTTAAGAATAACAAGTTCTTCATTACCTAGAATAGAATAACTGCTTAGAATAACGAAAGAGATTATATTTGTCGAGAAGTGCAAAATCGTATAGATACAATCTTCATTGTGCATCTTGATCAATTGGATCGTTTCGTTGTAGATTCCGATACGAAGCTTTTCTAGATGTGTTTCCGGGTATTCCTTTATCATTTCGTCCAAGAGGAAGAGTTCCTCTAATTCTATGAATTTTTTTAGAATACTCTTTTCTTGAATAGCATTCAAAAGAATTTCGGATTGCCCAGTATCCCACCAATCAGTAACCCAAGATTCCAGACTTTTAGTAAATGAGAGAGAGATCCACCAGGGCAAAAATACTATAGATGCAAGATATAGAAGGGGAATTAATGCTTTCTTTTTTGCCATTTTTTCGTCTTTGAATTTTTAATGAACTCACCCCATTCGTCGACGCCATACGATACTAACGAATATTCATATCAAGGATAAGTTCTATTACAAGTTATCGAGCCCGCGAATTTATTCCCTGTTTTTTTGTGTATGATTCAGTAGTTAATACTTGACTTTAGAAATAATACAGAAATGGAAGAAAAAAGAATCCACTTCGAATTCGCACTTCAAATTCGAATAAAGATATTGTTTCCAAATATATCAGTTGCTAAAATTCGAAGAAAGTGACTCCTTTCAATAAAGAAATGCACTAAAGAGCCCCTTCAAGTAATGAATATTTCGGATTTTGAAACGAAAGAACCCTCTTTCTATCAAAATATCCAATTTTTTGAAAAAAAAAAACTATCCATACCATAGCATAGTCCGGGAATAATTGAGATAAATTTCTGAAGAATATTGTGATTATGATCAAAAAAAATGACTACCAAAACAAGACAAAAAGGTTATCGTGATAAGCGTCCCAATCGTTTGGTAATTAAGAAGTACAAAAAGGGATAAAAAGAACCATCGATTGACAAAACAAAAAAAAAAATAATCTAGAACATATAATCTATCTATATCTAATATATTAATTCCAAATATTGAAAAAAAGCATTCAATCTTTTCAGTTTCAGTTCATTTTTCAAAATACTTCAATTGGTACACGCAAGAAATAAGCCAATTCAGCAGCTTTTTGCTCAATTTCTCGCGGAGTCAAATTCTCATCAGTACGAGTCAAAGGAATAGCCCCGTGGCCTCTGATTTCCATATAAAGGACACGACGAGCATAAATACCCTCTTTAACTTCTATTCGGATGGACTGGATGTCTTTCATAAGGAATTGGAGGAAGATACGACGATTTTTTCCAGGAAATCCCCAACGAAAAATACACACTATTCCTTCTTTTCTATCGAATCGATCATAACCACTACCTACATTCCACGAAATTGTGCACCACAAATAAGAGCTAATAAAGAGACCCGCAATCCCGTAGAAAGACATCACGATCCCCTGCGGAAAAAAAATGATTTGGGGAGACGGAAATAAAGATATCAAATTCCTACCAAGATAACTGGAAGTTCCAACTAATAAAAACCCTAATGAACCTAAAAAAAGGATAAAGGCCCAGCAGAAATTACTTGTTTTTCGAGACCCTGCTATAAGTTCTATCCATATATGTTCTGATCGCCAATTCATACTAGATCTAGTTACATTTTATTGAAATTGAGAGAATAACCCCAATGAATTTGATTTTTTTGTGTGTTTCCGAAGTAACTCTCATCAACTAGCACTATTCTGATGTGAACTTTTATTTTAGGAGTAATTCATCGAATTGGTTAGATATAAAAAAAGAATATCCACTTCCTATGATTTCCTATAGATATCTCCATCCATATAGATACATTAACTTTCCATTTCAGACATTCGCCCCGATCCCGATTTTATTTCTTTGCAAATAGCTAGAATTTATTTACTCATATATCATGTTTACGCATGCATAAGAGTTTCTTTATGGTCGGGGGAAACCCCATCACATATTTGATTCTAATAAATGGATATCTGTGTTATGGTCTAAGTCTTGAAAAAAAAATCGATTAGATTTAGCCCCATCATATCGATATCTAAAAAATCTTGTTTTTTTGAATATGAAGAGATAAAGAAGCCATCGCAATTGCCGGCAATATTAGGCCCACGAAAGGCACAAAAAAGGAGGGTAAGTTTGTCATAAAATGGATACCTGGATTTAATATTTTTACCTGTTATTGTTATATTGTTATTTATATTGTTATAAAGGTATCTTATAATAATTATAATTCATATATAATTATACTAAGCATATCTAAGTGAGTATGTGAGTACATAATATTAATATATAATAAAAAATATATAAATAGAATAAAATAAGTACAAGGAATGTAGAACTAAATAAATAGAATTTTTCATCTTTCTACATGAAATATATATAGTAGAATCCCTTTTTTATTATTTTTTATTATCCTGTTTTTGTCTTATAATTTGAATTTAATAAAATTGAATAAAATAAAGAAAGAGTGTCTTACAAATTCCTGAAAAATTTGTTATAATCCGATCCGGGAATAGGGATTTTTAGTAAAACTGGGGATTATCAAAAAATATCGAAAGATGCAAGATTCTATACTTTTCTATTTTCGATATGTGAATTCTATACACATAAGAAGGGAACCTTAAATTCGTTTTATTCTCCTTGCCGAATTTTTATTTCGCGGAATAAGGAATTCGCTCTTTTTTTTTTATAGAGGTTTACTGATTATTAATCGGTAAAAAGGGTAAAAAAAATTATCCGCACAATTCTTTTTACACTTAAATCTTATGGTCTCAAATGTTACCAAAGTAAAAATCCGTAGAATGGATTTTTACTTTGGTTTCTATAAACTAAATAACTACTCGTTTTACAAAAAAAATAATGATTTCTATTTTTATTAATTTTTTTGTATTAAGGATCTACTTGATTGAATTTTGATTCCGAGGAAAGAAAGCATGGAGCTGAAATAACTCACTCAGAACGTCTTTTAAAAGATTACGCGGTACGATTGGGTCAAATAGGCCCTTGTGGAATAAATATTCAGCCGCTTGTGAGCCCTCAGGTACTGTCATATTCAATGTTTGTTCAATTACTCTTTTACCCGCAAATGCAATGTAGGCATTGGGTTCAGCAATAATGATATCACCCAACATACCAAAACTGGCTGTCACCCCACCAGTAGTCGGAGATGTAAGGATTGATACATAGAATAACTTTTTATTTGATTGATAATCATATAAAGCAGAAGCTATTTTAGCCATTTGCATCAAGCTCAAACTTCCTTCTTGGATGCGTGCTCCTCCGGAAGCACACACTAAAATAAGAGGTAAAAATTGATTGGTAGCATATTCGATCAAACGGGTGATTTTCTCGCCAACTACGGATCCCATACTACCCCCCATAAACTCAAAATCCATAACCCCAATTGCTATGGGAATACGGTTTAGTTGACCGGTGCCTGTTTGAACAGCCTCAGTTAATCCTGTCTTTCTTTGATAAGAATCAATACGATCTTTGTAAGATTCCTCTTCTAACTGAAATTCAATGGGATCCACAGAGACCATCTCTTCATCCATAGGAGCCCAAGTACCTGGATCAATCGAAAGTTCTATTCTATCTGAACTACTCATTTTCAAATAATGTCCACAGTGTTCGCAAATATTCATTTTTGATTTCAAAAATTTATTATAATTTAATCCATAACAATTTTCGCATTGAACCCACAAATGCCTATATTTTTGAGTCAAATCTAGATCATTAGAGTTTTCCGTTTCCGTTTCTGTTATAGTTAAATCACGACCATCCGGACGCCTTTTTATACTTGAACTTTGGTTTTCACTACTATTTCTGCTTTCATGAAAAATGTAACTATAAAAGTAATTGTCATTGTAATTGACAATACCACTTAAAATGTAACTATCAATACAAATTTGAGAACGAAAATAACTGTCAATACAACTATTAATGTGGTTATTCCAACTATATTTAGTATCATATATGTAAGGATCATAGTGGGGATCGTCATTATTAAATACACTATTCATATAACTAAAATTCCGAGAATTCGAAAAAGGACTTTCTAGTTCACTTAGAAAAGAATGATCATTGTCAATCTCAAAAATCTTATTTTCAATATCAAAATATATGAAATAACTGTCCCGATTATTATCCCTAACTAAAAAAGTATCATCAGGTATGAAATTATGAATGTCTCTACCGCCGACTAAATGATCAACATTACTGTAACTAGAATTGTCACTATCGCCCCCACTAAGAGTGTTTTTATCTATATGATTTCGAGTCGGGTCTTGACTTCCACCGGTATTTTCAATAGGACTAAGGTTATCCATTGATTTACTTAGCCCCCCCCGTATTCTAACGCCTTTTTGTACAACATCGAGTTGAACCACCCCTTTTCCATAAAGCCTTTTTGCCCATATTTACATGAAAAATACAATAGATGAATAGTCATTCGATAAAAAATAATTTGAATATCTCATTTACTATCATAATATGCA